TAGCTTACCCCCATCTAGTTGAATCATCGGTCTTAACTCGGGAGGAAGAACTGGTAATAGACACAAAATCATCCATTCTGGTTCTATATTTGTTTGAATTAAATGCTTAGCTAATTGCATGCGTCTAACCAAAAAAGCCTTTCTTCTTCCAATTTTTTGATCTTTCGATTTTTTCCCTGTGGGCCCTTCTTCCTCTAATTCTTTCCATTCTACCAATGAATAATCTAGAATACTTCGTAAATCTAGATCGGCTAGTTGTTCGCGAATCGCACCTGCTCCAGTAAAGATCTCTCGAGTTCGAAAGAAGCCCTCTCTAGGTAGTCTTCTAAATCGCGTAAAAAAAAGTGGGATGCTGGCTTTACAGGATTCGATTTCATATTCGAATGTACCTCGTAATCGTAAGAAAGTAGGTTTTTTAGCTACGGGCCTAGCAAAAGAAAAATTGGGATAGGGCCCTATAGGATCTCCCCCCTTCAAAATCGGACATGAAAGTTTCCTTTCATCCGGCTCAAGTAGATACACCAAATAAAGATAAAGAGGCGAGTTCTCATTTTCAACTTCTATAAAACCCCAAAAAGATCTACTCCTTACTCAAGTTCCCAGTGAAAACCAAGCAAGATTTCATTTTCTTCTTCCTTTTATTTAGAGTTTCTGAATTCTTTATTCAATTACGAGGTAAAGGAAATGTGAAATTCTTGAGTCGTCTACTTCCCTTTAAATGATGAATTCCGTTAATTTAATTAGGACAGTATCTTGGAATTCATAAGGGATTTACTTGTCTATGAATCGTTCCATTCGATCTTTTAGGTCCCAACTTTACCTCGACGGTTTATGATGTCCTTAAAGCCTATATGCGATGGATAGACTCCTGTAACCATGACATAGTTGCGTTGCTATTTGCTTACTTAAACCTAATTTATTTCGAAAAGAAAGGAATAATTCCACAAAAGATTTGACGAGGTACAACTAACTAACAATTCTTATTTAGTTGTTACGAAATCGACCATAGATCAATTCCCCCTTTTATTTGAGAGTATTGAATACACTCATAATTCTGAGTTTCATGTTACTCTTCCCAAGAGACATGTCAGGTACAGGGCATCCCAATTGGATTGAATGGGATGACAGTTTCTCATTCCGAATCTGTCAAATCTGAATTTCGATCAAGTCACACATCGCAGTATACCAGGCCCTCTAATTCTTTAAGAGGTTTATCTAAAAGATTCGCAATCGAACTAGGAAGACGTTTCAAATACCACACATGGGTTACTGGACATGCTAGTTTGATGTAGCCCATTTGATATCTTCGTCTCCAAGAATTAACAAATTCAACTCCACATTGTTCACAAAATAGAGGGTTTTCTTTTTTATCTCCGCTTCCTCGAGAATTTCCACAAGCACAAATTCCATCTTTTATAGGCCCAAAAATTCTTTCACAAAATAATCCATCTTTTTCTGGTTTATAGGTTTTGTAATGAAAAGTAGAGGGTTTTTTCACCTCTCCAACTATCTCTCCATTAGGTAGGATTCTATTGGCCCAAGCACTTATTTGTTGAGGAGAAACTAATCCAATTCGAAGTTGTTGATGTTTATATCGGTCGATCATAGAAGAAAAGTTCCGATTCATTCCGATTAAGCTTCCTTCCTATTAATCTGGAAGTTCTTCTCAGATATAAGGAAATGATTCAATTACACAGCTAAAGTCGTAGTTTTCGAACGAGCAATCAAGAAGATTAAGAAAAGGTACTGAAGATAAAATACGAGCTTGTTTTTTGCCTAGCAATATCCAGTTCGAACAATAATTAATCGGATTTCAAGATTCCTTTTGTTGAAAGTAAGTGCAGGTAAAATCAAAATGCCTATATGTAGGTAGATCTCTCTTATATACTCTATCTACTCTTTCTGAAAACCTTTGATTTTCAGAAGATTTTCGGTAGTTGTGAGTAAAGGGAATAATATCTTCCTATTCTATTCGCTCTTCTGAGGCAATTATAGATTCTCGGGGCCAATTCTTCTAATTCCTCAATGAGAGCCACATAATATTTCCACCCTTTTTTGTTTTCGTGAAAGTACTTTCAACTAAAAACACCTATTTTTCTGTAGGTCTCTTCTAGATACCTATCTTCAAAATCTTCGAGTCTGGGAAGGTCTTCGGGATCCGCGACCAAAAGATCGAATAATAGATCCATCTCTGCTCTTTTGAAGCAATCATAGATTCTCAGAGGTAATTCGAATTGCTTAATGAGAGTCACATAATACTTTGGGTCCATTGATTATGATTATACAATAAAAGTTTTGATTAATTCTGATTAAACTTCCTCTCTATTAATTTGGAAGTTCTTTTGAGATATAAGGAAATGATTCAGTTCCAGAGCTAAAGATTGTAGTTCTCGAACGAGCAATCGAAAAGATTCTGGAGCCTTCTCAGGCTTAGGTATTATTCCCCCACTGAGCATAGTAGGAGGTATTTTACCGCGAGCTTCAATATGATCCGATTTAT